TTTTTTTTTTATATATATAAATAAAAAATATGGCGTAGAGTATAATTTAAAGGTACATTTGTTATTTATAGATAATATATTAAATATTTAATTTATTAATATTTAATATTAATTAATTACATATATATATATATAATATATAATATAAATATATTAAATTTTTCCTATATTATATTATTAATTAATAATTAGTTTTAATTTAAATGAATTATAAAAATTAAAACTTGATTTTAATTTTAAATTCATATTATTTAAATAGGAAAAAGAAAATATTTAAAATTTAATAATTTATATTAAATATTTTAATATAAAAAAAAAAAAAAAAAACTATGTAAAAATTTTTAAAATATAATAAAAAATTTTGTAATTTAAAAAATTTATTAAAAATTTATTTTATATATAAATTTTAGTGTTGATTTATAATTATTTTAAAAATAATTATATTATTTAGGGGTAGTAATTAATATTAAAAGTTTAAGAAATTAAGATTTAGTAATATAAGAATAAATAACAAATTTTGTGCCAGCAGTTGCGGTTATACAAAAATTTAAATAAATTATTATTAATGGTAGTAAGTATATACATATAGTAGAAAATTAAATTAAATATTAAATTATTAGGTGAAATTATAATTTATTTAAATTTTAATAAGTTATTATTATTTAATAAGATTTGTTAATAAACTAGGATTAGATACCCTATTATAAAAGATTAAACTTAAACATTAAAATAGTAAACAATTTATTTGTTGAAATTTAAATAATTTGGCGGTATTTTAGTTCATTTAGAGGAATCTGTCTTGTAATTGATAATCCACGAATAAACTTACTTAATTTAAAATTTTATATATCGTTGTTATAAAAATATTTTTTAATAAATAATAATATTTTAAATTTTATAATAGAATTTAAATCAGATCAAGATGTAGATAATAATTAAGTATTATGATGGATTACAATAAATTAATTTAAATGAATATTAATTTGTAATAAGTTAATTAAAAGTGGATTTAAATGTAATTTTATTTAATTTGTTAAAATGATTAAAAATTAAAATATGTACATATTGCCCGTCGCTTTCATTACAAGTTGGAATAAGTCGTAACAAAGTAGAGGTACTGGAAAGTGTTTCTAGAAAGAATTCAAATTAGAGTTTAAGAAAGCATTTCATTTACATTGAAAAGATATTAAATTAGTTTAATTGATTTGAGGGGAAAAATTAATAAAATAATAAATAAAAAAAAAATTTTTAGGGGGTAAAAGTTTAAGTATTTATTTAGAAATAATAAAAAATTTTATAGTTAATTAGTATCGAGAGAGGAATTTTAAATAGTTGAAAATAAAATAAGTTTAAAGTAGTTTTTATTTAATGTATCTTGTGTATCAGAGTTTATTAAAAATATTTTTTAATTAAAAATTTCTCGAATTTAAAAGAGTTAATTAATTAAAAAAGTTATTGTATTAAAAATATTTTTAATAATTAATTTGAAATGAAATGTTAATCGTTTTTAAATATATCTAGTTTTTTAAGAAAAAAATTAAATTTTAAATTTATAGATTGGTTAATTTAATTTTAATATTTTTTTTTAATTAAATATTAAAAATTTAAATTTAATATTTTAAGGGATAAGCTTTAAATTAAATATTTATAAAATTTAATATAAAATAAAAATTTTAAGATTTATATTGTTTAAAAATTTTATTTTATTAAAAATAATTTTAAGATAAATTAAAATTTAAAAATTTTTTAATTTTTTATTAAAAAATAAATTTAAATATTTATAAATTTAGTTATAATGATAAAATTAGTATAATAAATAATAAATTATTAAAAGTTAATTTTAAAATTTAATTAATAGGAATTCGGCAAAATCTTATGTTCACTTGTTTATCAAAAACATGTCTTTTTGTATATAATTTAAAGTCTAATCTGCCCACTGATATATTATTAAAGGGCTGCAGTATTTTGACTGTACAAAGGTAGCATAATCATTAGTCTCTTAATTGGTGACTTGTATGAAAGATTGGATGAAATATAAACTGTCTTTTAATTATAGTTTGAATTTAATTTTTTAGTTAAAAAGCTAAAATAAGGTTAAAAGACGAGAAGACCCTATAGAGTTTTATAATTTTTTTTAATTGAAATTATTTGTTATATAAAAATTAAAATTAATGTAATTATTTTATTGGGGTGATAGAAAAATTAAAGTAACTTTTTTTAAATTTAAACAATAATAAATGAATTTAAGAATTAGAATTTTTAATTGTAAGATAAATTACCTTAGGGATAACAGCGTTATTTTTATTTTTAGTTCAAATAAAAATAAAAGTTTGCGACCTCGATGTTGGATTAAGATAAAATTTAAATGCAAAAGTTTAAAATTTTGATCTGTTCGATCATTAAAATCTTACATGATCTGAGTTCAAACCGGTGTGAGCCAGGTTGGTTTCTATCTTTAATTAAAGATGAATACTTTAGTACGAAAGGATTAAGTATTTAAAATAATTTTTATAATTTGAATGTTAATAAATTAATTTAGTAATATTGAAGATATTACTATTTTGGCAGAAAAATGTAATGATTTTAGAAGTCATGAATATATAATTATATTATATAGGTAGTAATGTATATGTTTGATATTATTTTAGTTTTTTTAGGAGGTTTAATTTTAATTTTGGGGGTTTTAGTTAGAGTTGCTTTTTTAACTTTATTAGAGCGAAAAGTTTTGGGGTATGTTCAAATTCGTAAGGGTCCTAATAAATTAGGAATTATAGGTATTTTACAGCCTTTTTCAGATGCAATTAAACTTTTTACAAAGGAACAGACTTTTCCAATATTTTCTAATTATATAAGATATTATTTTTCTCCTGTTATTAGATTTATTTTATCTTTAGTTGTTTGGATAATTATTCCTTATTATTTTAGTTTAATTAGATTTAATTTAGGTTTATTATTTTTTTTATGTTGTACTAGAATGGGGGTTTATACAGTAATAATTGCAGGATGATCTTCAAATTCAAATTATTCTTTATTAGGAGGTCTACGAGCAGTAGCTCAGACTATTTCTTATGAGGTTAGATTAGCATTAATTATAATATCTAGAATTATTATAATAATAAGATTAAATTTGGTTAAATTAGGTGAGTATCAAAATTTAATTTGATTTTTTTTTTTTATAATTCCTTTAAGACTGAGATGGTTTTCTTCAACATTAGCTGAAACTAATCGAACTCCTTTTGATTTTGCTGAGGGAGAGAGAGAGTTAGTTTCAGGATTCAATGTTGAATATAGAAGAGGAGGATTTGCAATAATTTTTTTGGCTGAATATTCTAGAATTTTATTTATGAGTTTATTATTTATTTTAATTTTTTTAGGGGGGTATGACTTAAGATTTTTATTTTATTTAAGGGTTAGTTTTATTAGATTTGTGTTTATTTGAGTTCGAGGTACTCTTCCTCGATATCGTTATGATAAATTAATATATTTAGCTTGAAAAAGATATTTGCCTGTTTCATTAAATTTTTTATTATTTTTTATTGGGGTAAAAGTATTATTAATTTAATTTAGTTTTTTTTAGTATAAATTAATAGAATAATAAATTCTTTTTTAAGTTTTCAAAACAAATGCTTAAAATACAAGCTCATTAATTTAATTTTAATTGAAAAGTAATTTATCTCAGTATACTCTAATTATTGGAGTGATAATAAAATATGAAAAGTAAAGACATGTTAATATTTGACCAATGATAATATAAGGTTCTTCAACAGGTTGCATTCCAATTCAAGTTAGTAAAATTACAGTTGATAGTATAATTCAAAATATGATTTGATTGATAGGATAAAATTGAATTCCTTGAATTTTTTTATTGAAAGAAAAAGGTAGAATTATTAGAATTATAATAGATAATAATAAAGCAATTACTCCTCCTAACTTATTTGGGATAGAGCGTAAAATTGCATATGCGAAAAGAAAATATCATTCTGGTTGAATATGAATAGGGGTAACTAAAGGATTTGCAGGAATAAAATTATCAGGGTCACCTAATAAGTAGGGATTTGACAAAGTTAGTATAATTAATAAAAATATTAAAATAATAAATCCAATTAAATCCCTTAGAGTAAAAAAAGGATGAAAAGAAATTTTATCATTATTTCTATTAATTCCTAGTGGATTATTAGATCCTGTTTGGTGTAAAAATAATAAATGAATTATAGTTATTATAATAAGAATAAATGGTAATAGAAAATGAAATGTATAAAATCGAGTTAGTGTTGCATTATCAACTGCAAATCCTCCTCAAATTCAGTTTACTAATATTCTTCCTAAATAAGGAATTGCTGATAGTAAGTTAGTAATAACTGTTGCTCCTCAAAAAGATATTTGTCCCCAAGGTAATACATAACCTATGAAAGCTGTTGCTATTAAAATAAATAAGATAATTACCCCTACTATTCATGTGTAAAATAGATTAAATGATTCATAATAAATTCCTCGTCCAATATGTAAATAAACACAAATAAAAAAAAATGATGCTCCATTAGCATGAAGAGTTCGAATTAGTCAACCATAATTAATGTTTCGGCAAATATAATTTACACTATAAAAAGCTATTTCAATATTAGCTGTATAATATATTGTAAGAAATAATCCTGTTATAATTTGGATGATTAGGCATAATCCTAATAAAGATCCAAAATTTCATCAAATTGAAATATTTGATGGGGAGGGGAGGTCAATTAATGAATTGTTAATAATTTTAAAAATAGGATGGGTTTTTATGATAGGTTTAAATTTATTTGTCATTAATTATAAATTGGATCGTAGTGGACCATAAAAAATATTGGTAATTTTTACAATTGCTACTAATGTAATAAATAAGTAAATTATTATAATTAATATTAGAAAGTAAGTTTGATTATTATATAATTTAGTTAAATTAATATTATTTTCATTATTAAAAAATATAAAAATATCATAAATTTTAGTTATATCTGAGTTAATTCTTAAATTTATTCAATTTATATTATTTATAATTAAAATTCTTAAAATTAATAAAGAAGTTCAAAATAAAAAAATAAGGCTTTTTATAGTTGGGGAAATTTTAAAAAGTTCATTAGATGCAATTCTAGAAACATAAATAAATAAAACAAGTAATCCTCCTAAGAATGTTAAAAATAAAATATATGAAAATCAATATGTTTTTATTAATATGCCTGAAATTAAACAAGTAATTAAGGTTTGAGTTAAGAGTATTAAACCTATTGATAAAGGATGATTTAAAAAAAATATAAGTAAGGAGATAAAGATTAGTAATAATGAAAAAATTGTTTCTATGATATCAAAGAGTAGTTTATAAAAATAATAATTTTGGAGATTATTGATAAAGAATTTTCTTTTTCTTTGAAGTTTTAAAAGAAATTTCTTATTTTTGGTTTACAAGACCAATGTTTTTAATAAACTAAAAAAACTAATGATAGTTATATTTGTTTGTATTATTATGTTTATTTTAGGGAATATAATTTTTGTTTCTAAACATAAGCATTTATTAATTGTTTTAATAAGATTGGAGTTTATTGTTTTGAGAGTTTTTTTTTTAATGGTTTTAGTTTTATTAAATATTGAATATAGAATATATATATTAATAGTTTTTTTAGTATTTTCAGTTTGTGAAGGAGCTTTAGGTTTATCAATTTTAGTTTCAATAATTCGTACTTATGGTAATGATTATTTTCAAAGATTTAATTTATTGTAATATTAGGAGTGTTAAAGTTTTTATTTATAATAGTATTTATAATTCCTTTATGTTTATTAAAAAATATATTTTGATTGGTTCAAATATTAATATTATTATTAATATTTATATTTATAAATTTAAGTATTAATTTTAATATATTTAGAAATATTAGCTATTCTATTAGTTGTGATATTATTTCGTATGGTTTAATTTTATTAAGAATTTGGATTTGTATTTTAATAATTATAGCAAGAGAAAATTTATTTAAAATAAAGTTTTTTGATTGTTTTTTTTTATTAAATGTTATTTTTTTATTGATTATACTATATATAACATTTAGAGTAATAAATTTATTTTTATTTTATTTATTTTTTGAGGGGAGATTAATTCCTACTTTAATGTTAATTGTTGGGTGGGGATATCAACCTGAGCGAATTCAAGCTGGGATATATTTGTTGTTTTATACTTTATTTGTTTCATTACCTTTATTATTAGGAATCTTTTTTGTTTTTACTGATAAAAATTTTATTATAGTTTATTTTTTAAAGTTTTTTAGTATAGATTTAATTTTATTATATTTATCAATAATTATAGCATTTTTAGTTAAAATACCTATATATTTTGTTCATTTATGATTACCTAAGGCTCATGTAGAAGCTCCAGTTTCAGGGTCAATAATTTTAGCTGGTATTATACTAAAATTGGGGGGTTATGGTTTATTACGTATTTTAATTTTTTTACAAGAAATTAATTTAAAGTTAAATTATTTTTGGGTTGTAATTAGATTAATTGGAGGATTTTACATTAGATTAAAGTGTTTTTGTCAAGTTGATATAAAATCATTAATTGCTTATTCTTCGGTTTGTCATATAGGATTAGTAATTAGAGGCTTAATAACAATGAATTATTGGGGATTTATTGGTTCTTATATTTTAATGATTGGGCATGGGTTATGCTCATCTGGAATATTTTGTTTAGCTAATATTAATTATGAACGTTTACATAGTCGAAGATTGTTAATTAATAAGGGAATAATAAATTTTATACCTTCATTAAGATTATGGTGATTTTTATTGTTGTCTTCAAATATAGCTGCACCTCCCTCATTAAATTTAGTTGGGGAGATTAGATTAATTAATAGTCTTGTTAGTTGGTCTTGAATGACGATAATTATGTTAATATTTATTTCTTTTTTTAGAGCTGGCTATAGCTTATATTTATATTCTTATTCACAACATGGAAAGTATTATTCAGGAATTTATAGATTTTATATAGGAGTTTCTCGGGAGTATTTAATATTAATACTACATTGACTTCCCTTGAATATTTTGGTATTAAAAATTGATTATAGAATAATTTGATTTTAAAAAAATTACTTAAATAATTTAAATTTAAAATATTAGTTTGTGGTACTAAAAATATGAATAATCATTTTAAGTTATTTTTTTAAAAAGTTCTTTATGTTTTATTAGATTTTTTTTTTTATTTTTTTTTAGAATAATAAGTTTTTTATTTATAGTTTATTTTATTATAATTGACATAGTTCTTTTTTTAGAGTGGGAAATTATTTCTTTTAATTCAATAAGAATTATTATGTCAATTTTATTAGATTGAATATCTTTACTATTTATAATATTTGTTTTTATAATCTCTTCTGTTGTTATTAATTATAGTTCTAGTTATATAAATTCAGAATTAAATTTAAGTCGTTTTATTATTTTAGTTTTATTATTTGTTTTTTCTATAATTTTATTAATTATTAGTCCTAATGTTATTAGAATTTTATTAGGTTGGGATGGTTTGGGTTTAGTTTCTTATTGTTTGGTTATTTATTATCAGAATATCAAGTCTTTTAATGCTGGTATATTAACTGCTCTTTCAAATCGAATTGGTGATGTTTGTATTTTGATAGTGATTTCTTGATTAATAAATTATGGTAGATGAAATTATATTTTTTATTTAAGTTTTATGGAAAATGATTTTTCAATGATGATTGTAGGTTTATTAATTATTATAGCAGCTATGACTAAAAGTGCTCAAATTCCTTTTAGTTCTTGATTACCAGCAGCTATGGCTGCTCCAACTCCTGTTTCAGCTTTAGTTCATTCTTCAACTTTAGTAACGGCTGGGGTTTATTTATTAATTCGGTTTAATTTATTATTGGTAAATATGTTTTTTTTAAAATTATTATTATTATTATCTGGATTGACTATATTAATAGCTGGAATTTCAGCTAATTATGAGTTTGACTTAAAAAAAATTATTGCCTTATCTACTTTAAGACAACTTGGATTGATAATAAGAATTTTAAGAATAGGATTTTCTGATTTAGCTTTTTATCATTTATTAACTCATGCTATATTTAAAGCTTTATTGTTTATATGTGCAGGGGTAATTATTCATTTAATGAATAATATTCAAGATATTCGATATATGGGGGGGGTAAGATTTTATATTCCTTTAACTTCTTTATGTATGAATATTTCTAATATGGCATTATGTGGGGTTCCTTTTTTGGCTGGGTTTTACTCAAAAGATTTAATTTTAGAGTTAGTAAGTTTAAGAAGTTTAAATTTATTTATTTATTTATTATATTATATTTCTACTAGATTAACTGTATTTTACAGAGTTCGTTTAATACTATACTTAATAGTTGGTGATTTTAATTTAATAAGAGTTTATAATTTATATGATGAAGATTACACAATATTAATTAGAATATTTATTTTATTATCGATAAGAGTAATTAGAGGAGGATTTTTAAGATGAATAATTTTTTTGTCTCCTTATATAATTTATTTACCCTTAAATATAAAATTTATAGTATTATATATTATAGTTTTAGGGAGCTATTTAGGGTATTTAATTAGTAATATAAATTTATATTCAATTAATAAATTTTTATATACTTATAATTTAAGAAATTTTTTATCTTTAATGTGATTTATGCCTAATTTATCAACTTATGGGTTAAATTATTTTTTTTTAAATTTTGGTAAAAATTTATTAAAAAATGTTGATATAGGATGAAGAGAAAAATATAGAGGGCAAGGTATATTTTTTATTATAAAAAAATATTCTATTTTTTATTATTTATATCAAATAAATAATTTTAAGATTTATTTATTTAGATTTATTTTATGGATATTAGTTTTTATATTTATTTTATTATTAATATATTTAAATAGCTTATATTAGAGCATAATATTGAAGATATTAAGGAGATAGATTTAGTCTTTAAATATTTATATTTATAAAAATTAATATTTTATTTTTACAATGAAAATGTAATGTTTTAAGATAAACTATATAAATTTAAGTTTTAAGAAATATTAATGGAATTTAACCACTAAAAATTAAGTTAGCAGCTTAATTTTAATCTTTATATTTCTTTTAATTAGAATTTAAATTCAATTTTATCATTAACAGTGATATACCTCTATTTTGGTTTTAATTAATAAATAAGGAGTTAAATAAACTCTGTCTTTTAAGTCGAAATTAAATGCAATTTGCTTCTTATTTAAGATAAATTAATATTTAATATTTTTTGAATGCAAATCAAATGTTTTAAGTTAAACTATAATCCTAAAAATTAATAATTTATTTTAGTTTGTTCAATTTAATATATTTTGGTTTCATTCATGGTAAAGGCCAAGAAGAAGAATTAATAAAAAAAATAGTCTAATTTTTGATCATAAAATAAAATTTACTATTTTAAATAGGGGAATAATAGGGAAAATTAGGGCAATTTCTACATCAAAAATTAAAAAAATTACTGTGATTAAAAAAAAATGAAGAGAGAATGGGATTCGAGCTGAAGATTTAGGGTCAAATCCGCATTCAAATGGGGAATTTTTTTCCCGGTCTATAAATGATTTTTTTGATAAGATGATTGATAAAAATATTAAAATATTTGAGATTAAGATTAAAATAAAAATAATTAAAGTTATAATAATAATTATTTATATTAAATAAAATTTAAACTTTTTGATTGGAAGTCAAATATACTAAATATATTATATAAATAATTAATTTCCTCATCAATAAATAGAAATATAAAGAAATAATCATACTACATCGACAAAATGTCAATATCATGCTGCAGCTTCAAATCCAAAGTGGTGAGTTTTTGAAAAGTGATTATTTTTATGTCGAATTAAGCATACTAATAAAAAAGTAGTTCCAATAATAACATGAAGTCCATGGAATCCTGTAGCTATAAAGAATGTTGAACCATAAATTCTATCAGCAATAGTGAAAGGAGCTTCATAGTATTCGTAAGCTTGCAAAGTGGTAAAATAGATTCCTAAGATAACTGTAATTAATAAACTTTGAGATATTTGTGAATAATTATTTTCTATTAAAGCATGGTGAGCTCAAGTAACAGTAACTCCTGAGGTAATTAAGATGATTGTGTTTAATAATGGGATTTGGAATGGGTTAAATGGGGTGATTCTTAAAGGAGGTCAAATAGCTCCAATTTCAATATTTGGGGCTAGACTTCTGTGGAAAAAAGCCCAAAAAAATGAAATAAAAAAAAATACTTCTGAGATAATAAATAAAATTATACCTCATCGTAGACCTTTTAGTACTAGGATAGTGTGCTTTCCTTGTAATGTTCCTTCTCGACAAATATCTCGTCATCATTGATATATGGTTAAAATTGTAATAATATACCCTAAAATTAATAAATTTATACTGTAGTTATGGAATCATTTTACTAATCCAGAAACTAGTGTTAAAGTTCCAATGGCTCCTGTTAAAGGTCATGGACTATAATCTACTAAATGATATGGATGGTTAGAATTTACTGACATTAATTTACTTCTCTAGAATATAAGGTTCTTAGAATAGCAATAACATAAGCTTGAATTACTGCAACTGCGGATTCTAAGATTAATAGTAAAATTTGAATAAAAATTAATAAGAAAATTAATAACATTGGTAAGTTTGATCCAGTTCTTCTTAGTAGAGTTATTAATAAATGTCCAGCAATTATATTTGCTGTTAAACGAACAGCTAGTGTTCCTGGGCGGATGATATTTCTAATAGTTTCAATTAATACTATAAAAGGTATTAAAATAGCAGGAGTACCTTGAGGAATTAAATGAGCAAATATATGTTGATAATTATTAATTCATCCATAGAATATAAATCTCAATCATAAAGGAAGAGAGATAGATAAAGATAATGTTAAATGACTAGTTCTAGTAAAAATATAAGGAAATAATCCTAAAAAATTATTAAATAAGATAAAAGAGAATATGGAAATAAAAATAAAAGTTGAGCCATTAAATCTATTTTTACCTAATAAGGTTTTAAATTCATTATGTAATTTAGTGATGATAAGATTCCAAATTATAAAGTGACGATTAGGAATTATTCAGAAGGAGTAAGGAATAAATAATAAGCCAAATATAGTACTTAGTCAATTAATTTGAAAATTAAAAATATTTGTAGAGGGGTCAAAAATTGAAAATAAATTACTTATCATTTTCAAATGAAATTTCTATTAGTTTTAATTTTTTTTAAATTATTAATATTTATATTATAATTAAAAATATAATAATTTATAATATTAAATAAAATAAAAAATGAAATAAAAAAAAAAAGGGAAATAATTCAATTAATAGGTATTATTTGAGGAATAAAAGAATATTATTTATATAAAATAATAATTTAAATTTGACATATTTATGTTATAAGATTTAACTAATTCTTTATATTTAATTTCATTAGAAGTATTTGCTAATTTACTATAAAATGGTTTAAGAGACCAGTACTTGCTTTCAGTCATCTAATGAAGAATAATTATTAATTCAATTAATAAAGTTTTTAGTAGAAATTCTTTCAATTACAATAGGTATAAAACTATGGTTTGCGCCACAAATTTCTGAACATTGACCATAAAAAATTCCTGGTTGATTGATGTAAAAATTTGTTTGATTTAATCGTCCTGGGTTAGCATCTACTTTGATTCCTAGAGAGGGAATTGTTCAAGAGTGAATAACGTCAGTAGCTGTAACTAAAATTCGAATTTGATTATTTATTGGTAAGATAATTCGATTATCTACATCTAAAAGTCGAAAATAACTTAAAGGTAGTTCATTTGTAGGGATTATATAGGAATCAAATTGAACATTAGAAAAGTCAGAATATTCATAGCTTCAATATCATTGATGACCAATTGTTTTTAAGGTAATTAAAGGATTATTTAATTCATCTAGTAAGTATAGTAGTCGTAATGAAGGTAAAGCAATAAAAATTAATGTAATAGCTGGAATAACTGTTCAAATTAATTCAATTAACTGGTTTTCTAATAAAAATCGATTAATATATTTATTAAAAAATAAATTAATTATTAAGTAACCTACCAAAATAGTAATAATAATTAAAATAATAAGTGTGTGGTCATGGAAGAAAATAATTTGTTCTATAAGAGGAGATGCTCCATTTTGAAAATTTATATTAGATCATGTTCTCATTTCTAAAAAAAGGATAATCCTTTATAAATGGGGTTTAAATCCATTACATATAGTCTGCCATATTAGAAATTTCTTAAAATAGGTAATTCATTATAAGAATGTTCAGCAGGAGGTAAATTTTGGAATCATTCAATAGAAGATGATATATTTAATGGAAATAAGATTATTCGTTGATTTAATATTGATTCTCAAACAATAATTAATATAAGTATAATAGCTAAAAGGGAGATGTAAGATCCTAATGAGGAAATAATATTTCATGAAATGTAAGTATCTGGGTAATCAGAGTATCGACGAGGCATACCCGCTAATCCTAAGAAATGTTGAGGGAAAAATGTAAGATTTACTCCAATAAATATAATAAAAAATTGAATTTTTAATCAGTAGGAGTTTATTATTAATCCTGTAAAAAGAGGGTATCAATGAATAAATCCCCCTAAAATTGCAAATACAGCTCCTATAGAAAGAACATAGTGAAAATGAGCAACTACATAATATGTATCATGTAATGATATATCAATAGAGGAATTAGCTAAAATTACTCCTGTTAATCCTCCTACAGTAAATAAAAAAACAAATCCTAATCTTCAAAGAATTGAAGGGGTAAAGTTAATTTTAGTTCCATGAAAAGTAGCAAGTCAACTAAAAATTTTAATACCTGTAGGGACTGCAATAATTATAGTTGCTGAAGTAAAATATGCTCGAGTATCAATATCTATTCCTACTGTAAATATATGATGAGCTCAGACAACAAATCCTAATAATCCAATTGCTATTATAGCATAAATTATTCCTAGAACTCCAAAAGTTTCTTTTTTACCACTTTCCTGAGAGATAATGTGGGAAATTATTCCAAATCCAGGTAAAATTAAAATATATACTTCAGGATGGCCAAAAAATCAAAATAAATGTTGGTATAAAATAGGGTCTCCACCTCCTGCTGGGTCAAAGAAGGATGTATTTAAGTTTCGATCTGTTAAAAGTATAGTAATAGCTCCTGCTAATACAGGTAGGGAAAGAAGTAAAAGTAATGCTGTAATTCCAACAGCTCATACAAATAAAGGTATTTGATCAAATGATATATTATTAGGGCGTATATTAATAATTGTAGTAATAAAATTAATTGCTCCTAGAATAGATGAAATTCCAGCTAAATGTAATGAGAAAATTGCTAAGTCAACGGAGCTTCCTCTATGGGCGATATTGGATGATAAAGGGGGGTAGACAGTTCATCCAGTTCCAGCTCCATTTTCAACAATTCTTCTTGAAATTAGTAAAGTTAATGAAGGTGGAAGCAGTCAAAATCTTATATTATTTATTCGTGGGAAAGCTATATCAGGAGCTCCAAGTATTAAAGGTACTAATCAATTTCCAAATCCTCCAATTATGATTGGTATTACTATAAAAAAAATTATAATGAAAGCATGAGCTGTTACAATAGTATTATAAATTTGATCATCTCCGATTAAAGAGCCTGGATTTCCCAATTCTGCACGAATAAGCAATCTTAAAGAGGTTCCTAGTATACCAGATCAAATACCAAAAATAAAATATAATGTTCCAATATCTTTATGATTTGTAGAAAAAAGTCATTTTCGCTAAAAATAAAATGGCTGAGTTTAAGCGATAAATTGTAAATTTATTAACGAGAAAAATCTCTTTTGTTATTATTTAATTATAGTCTTGTAGTCATAAATTATGATTTAAAATTGCAAATTTTAAGGTGTATAAAAATACTAAGGCTTAAAGAGAAATTTCTATATAAATAATTTTGAAGATTATTAGTTTAATTAACTTAAAACCTTAATAAAAAAAAAAGGTTCTAAGAATTATACCTGAAATAGAAATTAAAGAATAAATATTAATTATTAAAAAAAAATTATTTTTAATATTAATTTTAAATCATTTTAATTTTAAATAATTAATTATAATAGAAGAAAATGAAATTCGAATATAAAAAAATAATATAATTAATCTTATTAAAATTAAAATAAAGGATAAAATAATTAATTCATTTTTTAATATAAAGTTAATAATTATTCATTTTGGGAAAAATCCTAGAAAGGGGGGTAATCCTCCTAAAGAAAAAAAATTAATTAATAAAGAGATTTTAATTATATTATTTATATTTATAATATATAATTGATTAATAAAATATATATTTAATATATAAAATGAAATACAAATAATTCTAATTAAAAAAGTATAAAATAAAAAATAAAATAATCATAAATTTTCACTAATTAAAATGGCTATTATTATTCAACTTAAGTTATTAATTGAAGAAAAAGCTATTAATTTTCGTAGGGAAGTTTGGTTTAGTCCTCCGATAGCTCCAATAATAGCATTTATAATAATAATAATAATTAAGAAATTTTTATTATAATAATAAGATAAAATAATTATTGGAGAGATTTTTTGTCAGGATAATAAAATAAAACAATTCAATCATGATAATCCTTCAATTATATTAGGGAATCAAAAATGGAATGGGGCGGATCCTATTTTCATAAGAAGAGGGGAGTTAATTATAATTGAAATAATATTGTTTGTAATAAAATTTTTTATTAAAAATATTTTTAATAAAATAACAAATAAAAAATTAATAGATGCAATAGATTGAACTAAAAAGTATTTCAATGAAGCTTCTGAAGAAAGAGAATTTTTTGAACTAGAAATTAGGGGGATAAATCTTAAAAGATTAATTTCTAATCCAATTCAACATCCAAATCAGGTATTTGCTGAAATAGTGATTAAAGTTCTGAGGATAATAATAAAAAAAAAGAATATTTTATTAGAATTAGTAAAAAAGAAAATTTACAATAAAATAAAATTACATTTAAATTTAAAATTTATTTAATAATAATATATATATATATATATATATATATATATTATGTGTATATTTTAGTGTAAGATGCACGATAGTTTTTGATATTATTAGTTACAGTTTAATTCTGTAAAATATAATAAAGGTAATATAGATTTACATAATTTATCCTATCAGAATAATCCTTTTTCAGGCACTTTATTTTTTAAAAAAAAGGTAATCCTTTATATTTGGGGTATGAACCCAAAAGCTTTATTTAGCTTATTTTTAA